TCTCATACCAAATCCCATCCATCGAATCACTTTTTCGAGAAATACGAGATATCTAAGTCATACAAGTAAAGAGATCTATTCATTGATAAGAAAAAAAAACGTGAACGGTGATTGGATTGATGATAAAATAGAATCCTGGGTCGCGAACAGTGCGATGGATGATGAAGAAAGAGAATTCTTGGTTCAGTTCTCCACCTTAACGATAGAAAAAAGGATGGATCAAATTCTATGGAGTCTGACTCATCGTGATCATTTATCAAAGAATGACTCTGGTTATCAAATGATTGAACAACCGGGAGCAATTTACTTACGATACTTAGTTGACATTCATAAAAAGTATCTAATGAATTATGAGTTCCATACATCCTGTTTAGCAGAAAGACGGATATTCCTTGCTCATTATCAGACAATCACTTATTCACAAACCTCATGTGGGGCTAATCGTTTTCATTTCCCATCTCATGGAAAACCCTTTTCGCTCCGCTTACTACTATCCCCCTCTAGGGGTATTTTAGTGATAGGTTCTATAGGAACTGGACGATCCTATTTGGTCAAATACCTAGCGACAAACTCCTATGTGCCTTTCATTACGGTATTTCTGAACAAGTTCCTGGATAACAAACCTAAAGGTTTTCTTATTGATGATAGTGACGATATTGATGATAGTGACGATATTGATGATAGTGACGATATTGATCTTGACCTTGATACGGAGCTGGAGCTGCTAACTATGATGAATGCGCTAACTATGGATATGATGCCGGAAATAGACCGATTTTATATCACCCTTCAATTCGAATTAGCAAAAGCAATGTCTCCTTGCATAATATGGATTCCAAACATTCATGATCTGGATGTGAATGAGTCGAATTACTTATTATCCCTCGGTCTATTAGTGAACTATCTCTCCAGGGATTGTGAAAGATGTTTGACTATAAATACTCTTGTTATTGCTTCGACTCATATTCCCCAAAAAGTGGATCCCGCTCTAATCGCTCCGAATAAATTAAATACATTCATTAAGATACGAAGGCTTCTTATTCCACAACAACGAAAGCACTTTTTCACTCTTTCATATACTAGGGGCTTTTACTTGGAAAAGAAAATGTTCCATACTAATGGATTCGGGTCCATAACCATGGGTTCCAATGCACGAGATCTTGTAGCACTTACCAATGAGGCCCTATCGATTCGTATTACACAGAAGAAATCAATTATAGACACTAATACAATGAGATCCGCTCTTCATAGACAAACTTGGGATTTGCGATCCCAGGGAAGATCGGTTCAGGATCATGGAATCCTTTTCTATCAGATAGGAAGGGCTGTTGCACAAAATGTACTTCTAAGTCATTGCCCCATAGATCCTATATCTATCTATATGTATATGAAGAAATCATGTAACGAAGGGGGTTCTTATTTGTACAAATGGTACTTCGAACTTGGAACGAGCATGAAGAAATTAACGATACTTCTTTATCTTTTGAGTAGTTCTGCCGGATTGGTCGCTCAAGATCTTTGGTCTCTACCCGGACCCGATGAAAAAAATGGGATCACTTCTGGACTCGTTGAGAATGATTCTGATCTAGTTCATGGCCTATTAGAAGTAGAAGGCGCTCTGGCGGGATCCTCACGGACAGAAAAAAAAGATTACAGTCAGTTTTATAATGATCGAGGAGTGACATTGCTTCGGCCCGAACCGAGGAATCCCTTAGATATGTTGCAAAATGGATCTTGTTCTATCGTTGATCAGAGATTTCTCTATGAAAAATACGAATCGGAGTTTGAAGAAGGGGAAGGAGCCCTCGACCCACAACAGATAGAGGAGGATTTATTCAATCACATAGTTTGGGCTCCTAGAATATGGCACCCCTGGGGCTTTCTATTGGATTGTATCGAAAGGCCCAATGAATTGGGATTTCATCACTATTGGGCCACATTTCGGGGCAAGCGGATCATTTATGAAGAGGATGAGCTTCAAGAGAATGATTTGGAGTTCTTGCAGAGTGGAACCATGCAGTACCAGACACGAGATAGATCTTCCAACAACAAAGAACAAGGATTTTTTCGAATAAGCCAATTCATTTGGGACCCCGCAGATCCACTCTTTTTCCTATTCAAAGATCCGCCCTTTGTCTCCGTGTTTTCACATCGAGAATTCTTTGCAGATGAAGAGATGTCAAAGGGACTTCTGACTTCCCAAACAGATCCTCCTACATCTATATATAAACGCTGGTTTCTCAAGAATACGCAAGAAAAGCACTTCGAATTGTTGATTAATCGCCAGAGATGGCTTAGACATCGTTCATTATCTAATGGATCTTTCCGTTCGAATACTCCATTCGAGAGTTATCAGTATTTATCAAATCTGTTCCTATCTAACGGAACGCTATTGGATCAAATGACAAAGACATTGTTGAGAAAAAGATGGCTTTTCCCGGATGAAATGAAAATTGGATTTCATGTAACAGGAGAAAGATTTCCCATTCCTTAGCCGGAA